TAGTTAAGTAGTGGGGGATTATGGGACAAAAAATAAATCCACTTGGTTTCAGACTTGGGACAACCCAAAGTCATCATTCTCTTTGGTTTGCACAACCAAAAAATTACTCTGAGGGTCTACAAGAAGATCAAAAAATAAGAAACTCTATCAAGAATTTTGTAAAAAAAAATACAAAAATATCTTCTGGCGTTGAGGGAATTGCACGTATAGAGATTCAAAAACGAATCGATGTGATTCAGGTCACAATATATATGGGATTCCCAAAATTATTAATAGAAAGTAGACCTAAACGAATCGAAGAATTACAGATCCATGTACAAAAAGAACTTAATTGTGTAAACCGAAAACTCAATATTATTATTACAAGAATTTCAAATCCTTATGGGAACCCTAATATTCTTGCAGAATTTATAGCTGGACAATTAAAGAATAGAGTTTCTTTTCGTAAAGCAATGAAAAAAGCTATTGAATTAACTGAACAGGCAGATACAAAAGGAATTCAAGTACAAATTGCGGGCCGTCTTGATGGTAAAGAAATTGCACGAGTCGAATGGATTCGAGAAGGTAGGGTTCCTCTACAAACCATTCGAGCTAAAATTGATTATTGCTCGTATACAGTTAGAACTATTTATGGGGTATTAGGCATAAAAATTTGGACATTTATAGACAAGAAATAATAAGCCCTTACTTGACTTGTTTTTCGATTCTATCCATTGCTAGAAGAAAACAAAAAAAGACAAACTCTTTCATTGTTTTTTAGTTTAATCAAAACAATAAAGAAACAATTCGAATTCTATTAACTATAGATATATATTTAAATATTAATAATTTAAAATTTAATAATTTCGAAATACGTTTATTTCTAATTCGTCTAATTCTATTTATATAGGGTTGAATAAAATTAAATAAAATAAATAAAAAAATTTATTGATATAATTGCTATGCTTAGTGTGTGACTCGTTGGTTTTTTAGAGTCCGGATAAAAAAAAAGGACTGACCAGAGTATGAACTAATAAGTATACAAACTAATAACCAACTCATCACTTTGCATTATCTGGATATAAAAAAAGAGTCAAGATATGATATATTGGTCATATAATTGTAGCAATTAAAATACTTTTTGCACAAACAAAAGAAAACGAATCTGATTATGATTTAGAAATCAAAATGGAAAATTATGCGGATAAGTGGAAGGTTGAAAGAAAGAAAAAGAATATCAATGATAGAGAATTCCAATATGTAAGGTCTATAAGTCATCACAGAAAAGCTAATGTAGTAAAGCATCAATACCAATTGATTTAAAATTTTAAAATTAAACTACTCCGTTGATAAAACAAAAAATCAAGAGCCTTGAGTCAATCCAGACTGAGAAGATTGACTCAAGAACAAATTTTATTAGAGGCTCCATTGGAAAATTAAGACCTAAGCATTACTGGAGAAGTGATGGGAACGATGGAACCTGTAAATACATAAGATTTTAATGAAACCAAATCTTAATGATTTATTGGGAGGATAGCGAAAGGAACCCGAAGACAATCCTTTTATTTTATTATGAGAGATCATGGGTTACCTCTCCAAATAAAATAACTATTGAAAGACTAAATAAGCAAGAGCAAATATTCGCCCGCGAAGATTTTTTTTTATTCTTTTTAATTGCTAAATTTGATGAATCTGATATCCTAATTAGAATATCTAAAAAAATTTGTTACAAACTTTTAACAAATAACAAAAACAAGATTATCAAAAAAAAAATCGAAAAAATTATTCTAGTTATATTATAGACAGTAATTATAGACAATTTTTTCGATTTCTATCTAGAACTATTCGATCTATAACTATTAGAACTAGAAAATAGAATATAGATTGTAATATATAAAAATAGATACAAATTTCTATTCTACTAATATTCTATTCTACTATCTACTAAAATCCTATTCTAATAATCTAAGATTCTAATACTAATAAATAGATCTAATCAATAAAAAATAGATTAAAAAAATAAATAGATCTAATCAGTAAGAACTAGATTAAAAAAATAAATAAATTTAAGTAAATTAAGTAAAAATTGAAATTGAAAAGAATACAATGATTTAATATATTATTTTTTTGTTTCTTCGTATTCGTAAAAGACATGTATATTTTTTTAATCATTTCGTTCGCGAGGAGCTGGATGAGAAGAAATTCTCATGTCCGGTTCTGTAGTAGAGATGGAATTGAGAAAGAACCATCAACTATAACCCAAAAAGAACCCGATTCCGTAAACAACATAGAGGAAGAATGAAAGGAATAGCTTTTCGAGGAAATAATATTTGTTTTGGAAGATATGCTCTTCAAGCACTTGAATGCGCTTGGATTACATCTAGACAAATAGAAGCGGGGCGACGAGCAATGACACGAAATGCACGCCGCGGTGGAAAAATATGGGTACGTATATTTCCCGACAAACCCGTTACTTTAAGACCTACGGAAACACGGATGGGTTCAGGGAAAGGATCTCCGGAATATTGGGTAGCTGTGGTTAAACCAGGTAGAATACTTTATGAAATGGGGGGCGTAGCAGAAAATATAGCAAGAAAGTCTATTTCAATAGCAGCATCCAAAATGCCTATACGAACTCAATTCCTAATTTCAAAATAGAAATATAGAACCAAAGGAAAAAGACCTTTTGTATACTAAAAAGGAGTGGAAGTTTCTTTTTTTGTTTTGGACAAACAATATATCTTTTTTTTCCTTTGCATTTAACTAACAATAATAAAAAAAAATGATATGATCCAATCTCAGACCCATTTGAATGTAGCAGATAACAGTGGAGCCCGAGAATTGATGTGTATTCGCATCATAGGAACTAGTAATCGACGATATGCTCATATCGGTGACATTATTGTTGCTGTGATCAAGGAAGCAACACCCAATTCGCCTCTAGAAAGATCAGAAGTAATCAGAGCTGTAATTGTACGTACTTCTAAAGAACTTAAACGTAATAACGGTATAATAATACGATATGATGACAATGCTGCAGTTGTCATTGATCAAGAGGGAAATCCAAAAGGAACTCGAATTTTTGGTGCAATTGCCCGGGAATTGAGACAGTTAAATTTTACTAAAATAGTTTCATTAGCACCTGAGGTCTTATAAGATACAAAATTTCAGATTAAGAGTAGACCATGAGATAGTTATAGTATTTAGTATTTTAGTTATAGTATTTGAATTAGTTGAATAAAGACGAAATAGAATTAATCAAATTAATTAGTAAATTGTGTTTCACGGATATACCTTTAATTAAATAAATAATAAGAAAATGAAAATTGAGAGATTAACTAATTAATTAACAAAAACAAAAAACAAGAGTATGTTGATTATATCAAAACTAGAGAAAAATAAAAATTTTAGTTTATCATGGGTAGGGATCCTATTGCTGAGATAATAACCTCTATACGAAATGCTGACATGAATAGAAAAGGAACCGTTCGAATAGCAGCTACTAACATTACCGAAAACATTATTAAAATACTCTTAAGAGAGGGTTTTATTGAAAATGTACGGAAACATCAGGAAGGCAACAAAAAATTTTTGGTTTTAACCCTACGCCATAGAAGGAAGAAGCAAGGACCATATAGAACTAGTCTAAATTTAAAACGGATCAGCCGGCCGGGGCTACGAATCTATTCTAACTATCAAAAAATTCCTAGAATTTTGGGTGGGATGGGCATTGTAATTCTTTCTACTTCTCGAGGTATAATGACAGACCGGGAAGCTCGACTCGAAAGAATTGGTGGAGAAATCTTATGTTATATATGGTAATCTTTTTGGTATCCGAATTCGATCCAGACTTCTTATTTTTTTGTTAAAAAAAAGAGAAAAGAATAGGTTTCGAATACCATAAAAGTCCTTTCGCCTTTCCTAGGAATAGAATTTAAGATTTCAAAATTTAAAGAAACTTAGTTTCTTCAAAAAAAAGTATGTATATTCAAAAATTTAGGGATAATAAATATGAAAATAAGAGCTTCTGTTCGTAAAATTTGCGAAAAATGTCGACTGATACGTAGACGCGGACGAATTATAGTAATTTGCTTGAACCCAAGACATAAACAAAGGCAAGGATAATCTTTCTAAGCGAGAACACTCTAAAGGATCCGATGGAAAAAAAAAAGAAAAGATCGATTTTGACATAAAATGGATATATCCATAGAACGCTGACTTATATTTATGAGATGATAAAATATGGCAAAACCTTTACCACGAGTTGGTTCACGCAGAACTGGACGCATTGGTTCACGTAAGAATGGACGTAAAATACCAAAAGGAGTTATTCATGTTCAAGCAAGTTTCAACAATACTATTGTGACCATTACAGATGTACGGGGACGAGTAATTTCTTGGTCCTCTGCTGGGACTTGTGGATTCAAAGGCACAAGAAGAGGAACGCCTTTTGCTGCTCAAACCACAGCAGGAAATGCTATTCGGACAGTAGTGGATCAAGGCATGCAACGAGCTGAAGTCATGATAAAAGGTCCTGGTCTCGGACGAGATGCAGCATTAAGAGCTATTCGAAGAAGTGGTATACTATTAACTTTCGTCCGGGATGTAACCCCTATGCCACATAATGGATGCAGACCCCCTAAAAAAAGGCGTGTGTAAAAAATAAATAATGAAGAGATTTCAAGAGAAATAAATAATTCAACGAATTCACAATAACAATATTATTATGGTTCGAGAGAAAGTAACAATATCTACTCGGACACTGCAGTGGAAATGTGTTGAATCAAGAAAGGACAATAAGCGTCTTTATTACGGACGCTTTATTATGTCTCCACTTATGAAAGGCCAATCTGATACGATAGGCATTGCGATTCGAAGAGCTTTACTTGGAGAAATAGAAGGAACCTGTATTACACGTGCAAAATCTGAGAAAATATCACACGAATTTTCTACTATAGCAGGTATTCAAGAATCAATACATGAAATTTTAATGAATTTGAAAGAAATTGTATTGAGAAGCA